TGGAACAAGTAATAACCGACTTCAGGCAGATAAAGCAGCTATCAAAGCTATGCCTGTCAATCGAGTAGGCGATTAGCGACATCCCTATCTTTATTCAGTTCATATAGGTCTACTGCTTTCCTTTTTGAAAAGAGTAAAAAAGAGTAAAGAGTATAGGCTTGACTAAAAGAATAGGGAATAGGGGGTATGCGCGAGAATGCTTGTCCTGTGCGTCTTCTGCGCAAGAAGTTCAATGAGTGCGAGTCCCGATACTCCGACTTAGAAAGAACCTCTTGTGCTGCTCGCCGACTCCATCAGTACACGCTTTATCATAAATGGGAATCACGCAGAGAGGGTGAATGTCATTCAGCTCGACTGAAAGGCAAAGCTAGTGTGCAATCCGACATGAAACTTCACAGCAAACGATCTGCCGACAAGGAGTGCCGGTTAGCCCGTCGCTTTATGGCTTACAGGAGTCGCTGGCATTGGCTCTACTGGCTTGGCTGTCTCTTCTATTGGTCTATTGTATCGATGGGTACATCTATGGCTTAAGTTCAGGGGAAGACCTGTCTACTCTACTATTGATTCCCTTTGGCTCCCTCTGTCCTAGTAAGTCATCTCACTCTCCTACCTTTACTTTAAAGAAGGGACATGTCCAACGACTGCTTCCTCCTGGGCTTGATCCTTAATCGAAAGCGATCTCCTTTTGCTTTCAGCCTTTCTTTCAGATGGGACAGAAAGGCATCGACTCCTATCATAGCTCTTTCCGCCCGTTACCGCTCCGTGGGCTACGATAAACACCGAAATACATTACTACAGAAAAATGCCCTACGAGAGAGACTTCTTCCAGGTATAGTATCTACGACCTCCTCTTGGTTTTGCTTTGCCCCCTCTTTCCGAGAGCCCCTCGCGCATCAAGGCTAGAGTGGAGGTGCAACAATAGTAGAAGCTGGAGATGCAACAATAGCTTCAGCCTGATCCGCAGTAGGTATTGGTAAGTGTTCCCTTGCAGCTCTATCTCTAGATCTGTCTCAATCGGTCTGTCGCAAACAACGATCCAAGAAAGAGGAGTTCAAGGCTGGCGAAGTGAATCGATTTCTTTCCTTCTTCTAGTTCTTGAGTGATAGTAGCTCATCTCTCTTCTTTCTTCTGTCAACTGTCCTTTACCGGTAACTGGATCAATCGCTAGCTGGAAAGTTTCCACTGTCAACTGCCGTAAGAGGTCCTTTTCCAAAATAGAGAATAGGGCATGGAAGCTTTCTGCTATTAGAGGAGAGTTTTTACTGCAAGGGAGGAAGGGGGATTACGCGACTTACAATTCATTTCCTTAACCCCGAAATAGCAACTTGGTTATAGCTGACAGAAAGTAGAAAGACTCTAAACAAAAGGTACTGGACAAGCTCTTAGGGAATAATCTCTTTCTTATTTATTTCATGACTAAATATCTCTCCAGCCGGTCGGTTGGAGTTGGATTGAATCGACTTCGTCTTCTTCCCAACAATGAATCCCGTTCAAGCTGTGATAAGAGGACGTTTCCGTACCCCTTTACCTTACTCAAGAAAGAAAGTCATGCTGATCAGTAGTAGTGTCTAAGAGGAAGGGTTGGCGCTTTGAGCTACCTATTTTTTGTGATCAAATTAGAAACTTAGCTTCTCACGTTGCCATAGATTCTCCGGAAGAAAGCAATCGGCTTTGCCCAAGTTGTAATGACTGAGCTTGCTCCCTGTCGATGAAGAATGTTTCGAAAGCAGCCTAAAAGCGGTTAGCTTCGCTTTCCTGAGAGGAATGGTTTCCGATGAACTACTCCCTTTACCAGTTGATGAATCATGCTTCGAACACCTAGACGCTTAGTCACGTCTGCGCTTAGATAGCGATGTGAACCTTACCTTAATCAATAGATAGGTTTGTACTACTACCAGTCAAAACAGAAACTTTTGAAATGCTTTTCGTAAGGCAAGGAAAGTCAGTGCAGGTAGGCGAGGGGTCTACGATTTATGGGTGTATATTTTCTTTCCTTTTGTCGTTGTAGCAATCTTTCTTAGTGCACCCTTAGGCGAGTAAAGAGAGAATGCTTGGTAGCAGGACAGTAGGAGTTCAGTAGGCGGGCCAGTAGCACGCTAGCCAAGCAAGGACAGCGGGGAATGAGAAAGATACATACATCTAGAAGGACTGTATTAGGATGGGCCTTAGCGGTTAGGCATGCAGGTGGGAACGCCTTAATAGATAGCTGAACGTGGGTGCGATCGTCATTCCCTACTAATGTCGGAGAGAAGGCTTGGTTAGGGTAATGGGTTTAAAGACAAATTAGGACCAACAAGTTCAGTCGTTAAACGGAACGAGTCTAAGGGCTGGACGGAGGATATCACGATTATGATCCCTATGGGGCTTATATCGAATCTATATCTCCGACTGACTTCAGTGGCTGAGGATGGCGCTAGTATTCGCTAAGGATGTCTTATGGTGCTATCTAATCGTCTCTAGTTTATGGCCCTATCATGCCATGATGGGATTGGTCTTTACACTTGCTATGGTATCAAGATAAGGTTATTCGTATGCCACCATGATTCCCTTTAAGAGTTTAGTATCGGATTCTAACCTAGCATTGGTACCCGTTGCCTATGTTGAGCTAGTAAGCCCAGAAGGAAGAAGGAAGATGTCGTTGCTGCTACCGCTACGTGGGCTTCTTCTTAGTATGCTCCAAGGGATGGTCTGTAAGAGTAGATAGAATTGAGTATGACATAACCAGAAAGTCTGTGGTATCATTAGCCAATGCCTGTGATTCTAGAACAAAAGAATTCTACTTTAGTAGAGGATAGGATGCAGCAGAGGTTGTACTTTCTCTTCCCAGGTATGGGCGGGGGGAAAAGCTATTCTAGCATCAGCATGGATTGACCAGAGACTGGGAGTCATTGTCATCTTAGAGCTATGAGTCAGAACAATGTTCACCAACTCTTCCATAGTAATCATCCAGCCAGCTCGGGAAAGCGGTTTTTCTACTACTTGGCATTAAGAGAAGCTGGGTAGCTCCGTAATCTGTCAAGGAGGTGGCTTTCGCCTATAAGGACAGTTGGAGTTGACGGTACAGTAAGAGCTGTTGCTGGAATAACTTGTGTTGATGGAATAGAAGCTCTTCCTAAATTGCGTAAGAAATGTAAGAGCCTTACCTTTTCTTTGAGCTCTCTCTTGCTTCAGTAGCTATTATGCTTAACACATGCAAGTCGAACGGGGAGCTGGGCAGAAGGAAAAGAGGCTCCTAGCTAAAGGTAGCAGCTGTTTCACCGACATTGTTGCTGGTTCGGCAGAGGATCTTAGTCACAGTTCAGTTGGAGCGGTACGCCCTTCTCTCGTATCTACTCATGCATGTCTCAATTATATATGCGCAGTCACGTACACACTTCAATACGAAATTGATTATTTAGTCGGGGTAAAGTAAGCCAAGAGGATATATCCGCATTTCTTAAGTTTAAGTGCTGTTCAAGGCTGTCAAAGATGGCAAAAAGGGGCTTTTATAAAGAGTCCCCAGCTGTTTCCCTTAAGTCATTCAGGGCTGGGCCATATAGAAGAGAAGCTGCAAGGCCCGGGCATCCATGCTCACGCCCACCCTCTAATACGCACGCACAAATGCCATCTCATCTCACCCGGGTAATAATATATATAATAAAGGCTTCGAATGGCAAAAGTAATTTGAAAGAAGTCTCGCATCGTAAGCTTGGGTCCTAGTTCACCACCTTCAAGCGATGTAGAAAATTTGTCTGAGAGGAAATCCCTTCTTGATTCATTTATCCCGGACTCCATACTATATCTGTTTAGAGAAGGAACCTCTTCTTTATGGCAGCTGGGGTAGGCCTTTCATGAAGGAATGGTGGATCACTGGTTAGCGCCTGGTGCAAAGGCTCTTTCATTCGCGTCTGTCTCTAGGGCTCTTAGCTGAACTATCGTAGTGTTTCAGTGAAGAGATAAAACCCATCCAAGAAGGCAGCTGCGACCTTAGGATTTCTCTCTCTTCCTGCTGCTCCAAAACCTGCTACTGAAAAAAAGGAAACTTGGAAGGGCGGGCAAGCACAAGCAAAGCCATTCTCGTTCACTCGTTATTAGTCACTCATTCCCATGCTAATGTAGGTAGAGAAAGAATGAGACAAAACAACAGATTCATTCTTGAGTGAAACTCCCATATCCCCCCGGATGAAACGAGAGCAGACTTCGCTCAATAAGGTACAACTATTCCATACTTCGAGTAAACAGTCTAATTCCATGTCTTATGGGAACGTAGTGTCATAGTTAGTTTCGAAAAGACTAGAATATCCAGCCTATCCAGCTACTCGTGCAACAAAGACTACTGCCGCGCCTGCCACCTCTCTCCCGATGACTGACTCTCCTGAAAAAGCTGTGGACACAGCAACAGACTCTTTCTCATCAACTGACTCGGCGGGGGATTCATTCTCTTACTCATTGCCAACCAGTTCTTCCTCTGCCTTGGCATAAACAGAGCTAACTTTCCTTGAGACTACTTCTGGAACATCCCTATCCTTCGATCGATACTGCCGACATTACTCGTTATGAGGCGAGGATTGGCATCAGATGACTTCACTTGAGACATAACTTCTTCCGATAACTGAACTTCAAGTCTTAGCTACCCGAAATAAAATAGAATAAGGGAAGTTGACTTCGAAACCGTACTTTGAGCTACCTACAGGAGGAAACTTCAAGCTTTCTATGGCACTTATCCCATCCTCAACTCGGTAATCTATCTTTACTGACTTGCCTTCAACAGCCTTAGCCCCAGGTGGTGTAACAGATAATTCAAGTAGACAGCCAAAAACACCGGTTCTATCTCTCAGACTACCTTGAGACTCAACAATGACTAATTTCGGTACTGAAAGAACTTGGTTCCCGTATTGTTTTTGAGTGAGAGACCAGCCTTTAGGCCGTCTAGGCTCCTTGCTATCTCAGTCTCAGTGTTTGAGGAACAAGAGCTCGAACTCGCTCCGCCATTTCCTCTGTCTTTTTCCTATCTTCAATTAAAGAGACCCATACATACAAAGATCTAGGTAGTTTATCTCCTTCTAAGAAGTAAAATACCCTTCCCGTGCTAAGAGCCTTTCGAAACTCTTGAACTGTAAGAGAGACTTCATTTAGGAGCGATCTTTTAATCCAACTAGAAATATCATAAGAGAAGAAATAGAGCTTTAGAAGCATCTTTTCTTTATGCCCAACAACTCCCATGCCTTTCTTGGTCGGACCAAGCCAACTATTTCCGACAAGTCTTTCCTCATTTTTCGAGCAAGAAGCGGAACTACAAGAAAGAATCTCATTTTTATGAAGGAATACATTTTTTTTATTAACCACACACCGGTTATGAGAGTAGTAAAGGATTATTATGTAACGATTGAAAGAACTGTAACTGACAACGCAATAATTTTTGATTATCACCATCACCATAATAATTATTATTATTATAACCTGAGTGCTTTTGCTGAGATGCAGACTCGGACTCAGGCACCTAGCCCGCTTGAGCAATTTTCCATTCTCCCATTGATTCCTATGAATATAGGAAACTTGTATTTCTCATTCACAAATTCATCTTTGTTTATGCTGCTAACTCTCAGTTTGGTCCTACTTCTGATTCATTTTGTTACTAAAAAAGGAGGAGGAAACTTAGTACCAAATGCTTGGCAATCCTTGGTAGAGCTTATTTATGATTTCGTGCTGAACCTGGTAAACGAACAAATAGGGGGTCTTTCAGGAAATGTTAAACAAAAGTTTTTCCCTTGCATCTTGGTCACTTTTACTTTTTTGTTATTTTGTAATCTTCAGGGTATGATACCTTATAGCTTCACAGTTACAAGTCATTTTCTCATTACTTTAGGTCTCTCATTTTCTATTTTTATTGGCATTACTATAGTGGGATTTCAAAGAAACGGGCTTCATTTTTTAAGCTTCTTATTACCCGCAGGAGTCCCACTGCCATTAGCACCTTTTTTAGTACTCCTTGAGCTAATTTCTTATTGTTTTCGCGCATTAAGCTTAGGAATACGTTTATTTGCTAATATGATGGCCGGTCATAGTTTAGTAAAGATTTTAAGTGGGTTCGCTTGGACTATGCTATGTATGAATGATCTTTTGTATTTTATAGGGGATCTTGGTCCTTTATTTATAGTTCTTGCATTAACCGGTCTGGAATTAGGTGTAGCTATATTACAAGCTTATGTTTTTACGATCTTAATCTGTATTTACTTGAATGATGCTATAAATCTCCATTAAAGTGGTTATTTATTTATAATTGAACAAAAGCGAGTCTGAATGGGTATACCTAGTCGTGGAGCATTCCGAGTATTTGCTTTAGGGATCGTTCCTGCGCATCTGCTTCCTTTATAGCAGTTATTGCTCTGGTTCCAGAAGGTATAGCTCTTGCCTCGGCTTCGCCTTGGAAATCGGAGACTGTTCCAATTTCCTACTGAGATAGGCAAGCGGAGGGAGAACTAGACGTATCTTGCTAGGCAAAGACAGGTTAGAATGGATAGCTTCGCTAGGTGCCGCGCAATCTGCTGCTGCTGGGTTGAGGAAAGACTCAACCCATTTCGCCCAGGAAGGATTGATTGCGAAACCTACCAAGAATTCATTTTCATTGCAGGATGGATCATAGGATCAGATGTGATCTCTCGTGTCTCCACCATAATGCCCAGGTTGGAACATGAAATGATATTATTGGCAAAAAAAGAAGGGAACGAAGTAACTCGACCCCGAAGGGGGGAGGGATTCCAGCTAGACTGTAGAAGCCGGTGGTTATGCTGGAAAAGCCTATTCTCGTCACGTTCAACGCGGGTGAACCAGCCAAATTGGAATAAAGAATATGAATAGGAATAGAAAGGTGTACTATCGATCAATGCCCGCTTTAGGTCCTCAAAAAAGTAAAAACTGGTTATACGCCCATCTTGAGAACTTAGGATCCTCTTTTTTAAAATGTCAAAACGCTTAGCTTAGTTTGTCGACTCTATCTCAACAAAGGAAGAATCGTTCGTTCAAGGCAAAGTCTACTTCGCTTCTTTTTCGTCATGTCAGTAATAAAATGGTATCAAAACCGGGAAAGGAAATTAGTATATTTTTCTTCATGTCACCCTTGTGTATTGGCATGAACAGTGCGTTTTATCGAGATTGTTGGCATCCAAATCTTGTAATCACATCTCCATGGTGAAAGAGAAGGGAACAAGCAACGGACATAGAATAGAGAGGCAAAGAAAGAAGGCAAGCTGAGGTGGAGGGAAGCTAGGATCGACTCGGTCTCTGGAGCTGTAACCATAGTTTGCGAGGGTCCGAAGGAGAAAGTCGTAGCTTGTGTGTTTCTGGAATCTGGATTGGCTTCGTCTTCCGAAGGGACCCTGCCCACGCACGGAAAGCAAGCGCCAGTGGCGGTACGGCCTGAGCTATCTAGGCAAGAGTCGTCCGAGACAGAAACAAGTGGTACTGACTACACGGATGCCACTCGAACTGATGACCCATATAGGGGGAGCACGTCGCATGGGAAGAATCGGCGTTTAATGCGGGCATTGTTGCAAGTAGGCATTATAGTAGTAAATGGACATTACAAGTAGTGGAGAGTACAGAGTACTACTCCAAGCGAGACTCGTCTAAGGGTTCAAAACCTGTGACAGCGGATGCGGACGGTACTGAATGGCGGGTTGATGAGCCAATAGGAAGGCCAGGGGCATACGGATCTTTTTAACCGAAAGAGAGACTGAACCAAGGAAGCAACCATACTGACTGAAGCCAGAAGAAGCGCGGGGACTGACTATCAGACAGAACGGAAGAGAATTGATAGCTCAGGAAAGACTTTATCTCAACTTAGTCCTCAGCTCGTGAATCAGGCTATCCTTTCTGATGCTCCTTATGTTTTTTTCCAAAAGGTAAAACATTTCCTTCCTTTCTAGGTGTTAGCAGGCTCTCAATCAATGCGGTTCGTCCCATTCCTAAATCAGGTTGACCATCGTACCAGTATTCAGGTTCATTCCTGACTTTCACATGGAAAAGGTTGAGGGTTCAGAGTACCTGATAACCCCGCTAGGACTGGCAAGGGAAGGAGCACCGGCGAGTAGACCAGTGAGAGCCCTCCATCAAAGGTCGATATCTTACCTTTAAAGCGGGTATAAGAATAGGAAGTCGGGATATCCCAATCTTCCAGCTCTCAAGCAGTTCAGAAGATTCATCCCTCATTCAATCCCCTTTGCTCCAGCTTTCATCTACCCCTATCTTTCTGCTTTCTTCGTCTATGCCTATGCCTCCAGGGAAGGATCCAATTTCCTGTCCTTTTTTTGGAATCGTTGATACATATGTTATGTTACGATGGCTTCGGATGAGAGAGGGTGGTCGTAGATCATAGTTCTGTAGCGAAGCTATGCTGTTGAGTTTGAGCTATGAGTTCTGACCTGAGCTAGTCTTTCAGATTAGGCAGGGAACATGAGGGACAGTTCCTCACTACCGAAATTCCCTTACAGTTCTAGAAGGTAAGAGAAGCTAGGGCTTTTGAGTTCCAGTAATCAAGCCAAACTGGAGTTCTGGAGAGAAGGCAGTGAACGGAGTTGGCGGTTCGAGGACGGATGGGACCCAGAGTGAACAAGTAGCTTGGCTCAACCTTTGCTTTCCTTTGACAAGGCTGCTAAGGCTCCAGCTTCGCTTTCTATTCTACTTCGCTGCCTTTTCTAACGAGACAAGTAAAGTACCTTAATTCACTTACAGCAAGATAAGGTATTCAAGCGGGTGAAAGTATAGAGCTACTAACCAGAGTCTGAAAAGTTGGTTGGCATTCAAGCAAGAGAGAAAGAAGTCCCGATCAGGCTACAAGTGGGACTAGAAGCGAGGGCCGCTATTCCGGTCAGCTTGTTAGAAAGGGAACTAGCACCCTAAAGACAGCTACTTTCGCATTCTAACAGTAAACTAAACTGCCTTCCGGTCGCCTCACCAGCGCCTTCTCTCCCTCTCGCTCTCTTCTCATTCCACTTTGAAATAGGAACAACAAGAAGAAGATGGCGCACGCGGGTGCTAGTATAAATGCTGCACCTCTCCTCCGACGAACTTTTTGATGCCGAAGCTGTCTATCTTCTTTCTTTGGTGACCATTCCCCGTTCCACAGTGGGCTAGCCTCAATAGAGACTCTCTTGCCACTTTCTGTTTTGAAAAAAGCTCCTTTCTTTGATAGGCTTTCACGCCAATTCAGTCCTCGTAATCAACGACTTCGATAAAAGGACCGAAACCAGGCCTAGGAGCAAAAACCTAAACACTGAAGAAGCGCCTTCAAGCTTAGCCCCCATGACTGGAATACTGCCTTTTACCTGTACAAAGCCATAAGCAGTACTCCCCCTTAAAGGCAGCGATTCGGTTGGTTTGCTATTGATATAGATTAAAGACCGAACCTTTCTGCGAAAGCGTTACGGAAATGATCTACCTTTCGAATTTTGATCTTGACATGTCGGTGGTTTTTAACCGTAGCCTTCTTGCCCTAACCGAAGTCCAGGAACGGATCCTTTTGCCTGGAATGACTGAGGTCAAATGACACATTAGGCGGTAGCCATTCAAAAGCCCAAGAGACGATGCCCTAGTTCGATACCTGATGACTTGCCCTACTTTTTGTCTAAACCGGTTGATTGAATGTCTGAGGTAGGGCCTTCTTTGCCAAAGTAATGGGGCCCTTCCAATAGGAAGAAGGACGCTGAGACAAGGAACTTCACTTCGACGCTGGGTAACACTTCCTCCATCTTTGGAATTGAATCACTAGTAGCAGAAGGAGGCAAGTAACTGATTAAGGAAAGGCATGAGTTTCCCTTTTCCAAGTAAGTTATGGAAAAAGTGATTATTAGCTTTCACCCTTTCTCCGCTTCAAAAGGAGCCGAAGATCTTTAAAGAACTTAAGACTTTTTAGACGGCCCTAAGGAAAGAAGTACAGGAGCTGAAGTCGATTCGCCAACAGAGAAGGGGGGGTCGGACATGAATACGATTTGCGGACATGAAACATAATCAAGGCAGATGCCAAGAAGTGGGCAAGGAACTTCCTTAGGGACTTGTAGTCTTTACTTCCTTTGGAGGCTCTGCGGGGATAATAAGGGCTTCAGTTGTTGAAGAAAATGTCCCGATGAACCTTTATTCGCACTTTATGTCGCTAACCCGTGGCGGACAGAGTTAGCAGGTGACGGTAAAGGTACCTCCACATTTCGAACCTCGGGAGAGAAGGACGTTGATCGAGCTTTTCCATGCCTAGTCCCAGTTTCGGTTAAAGACCCAGAACGGGCTACAGATCTATACTAATGAAGTTTTTATGTGAGAAAGTCAAGCCAGGAAGTCCTTCTCTCATTCTGGTGCTTGTAAGAAAGACCGTAGATGAATTAGGAAAGAGGCCCTATGCCCGGTTAAGAAAGGCTGTAGTGATAGCGGCGGGGCTTACTTTCTCTTTGGTTCAGCTACTAAATAATAGATAAGTCATTTCTGCTTGACTATAGCCATCGGGGTGGGGCATGACTTGATAGCAAGAGTGCTGTGGGGCTGTCATGTATATTGTGTGAGCGATTCCCAGGCATATCTGGACCTAAGCCACGGTTCCTTCATTCCCGGACGAAGTGGTCCGTTATGGGTACGACCTGTAGGGTACGATTGATGTCTTGGATTGACCCTCCCGATCACGAAAGCGCAACACTGGTACCAGACCGCTATCCCTATCCCCGCTTTCCCCAATGTAGGGCTCTAGCTGTTTGTGCTTGGCTTTGTACCGCTTCGCTCCTGCTTTTCAAACGCTGGAGAAACTTCAATCGAAGGAAGAGAACGAGATTGAGAAACTGACAGGCCCAATGTGCCCTTCAGTAGTGCCTCGAAGGGCCGGTCACCTCGGATCAGCGTAAGATCTGGAATAGAAAGTGTGCAGTGCGCCTATTCCCTGACTAATGAGATAGCCCGTGCAAGCTTTTAGAATCCAATTCCATTCAATGCCTACCATATCTCTTTTCCCCACTCTATTGATCCGGACTGGATGGACTACTTCACTTATACTTTCCTTGAACACTGACTCCTATTCTGTATATCCCGGGTGGGCAAACAACTAATGATCAAGACTAAAACAAAACAATTACATTGGCATGCTCGTTGCTTCATTCAAATTTCCTTGTTATCATGTACACACGTACCCTTACTTAAGTTTGAAAAGCTGTTCCGGGGCGGACAGATAAAGCTTGACTATAATGTCAGAGCGCAATAAGCTTACGATGAAATGCCGGGATACCATGACCAATTGAGTGACACAGGAAGGGCCTCATGGGGTGATTTATCACCACTCGTTGGAGACATGAAGCACACTCTTTCAAAATAGAAGGCTAAAGTCCCGATCGCCGAGCCAACTTCACTATCCTCTGTGCCAGCAGGTAAGATCCAATGCAGTCTTCCTTAGTGAGACCAGCAATCTTACTTTTATGAAGTAACCTTGCATGGTCGCCAGCTGTTCTAACAGCCAATTCACTACCCTGATCCTGAGAAAACAAGAGTTTTAGGGGAATGGAATACCTCTACATCAGCTTCTCTCTTTTCACAGGAGCTCTACCTGTAGCCGATGCAGAAGACGAGAGGGACCTAAGCGCTGCATCTCATTCCTCTCTTTTCATCTCCAAGAACTCCTACTCGAGCAGTAACAGCGGGTAGGGAAAGAGCGCTTACTTTTACACCGACTAGGAGAAGAGTAAGGGCTGATTCAACTAGCACTGGTTACGTCCTTCTTTCAAACATAGTCTGATTGAACACTTAGATAATCTTTCATTCTAATTTGGGTTGGAAATACCAGGTATACTTTTCCTTCTCTCTTCTCTTAGAAAAAGAAAAAGTCAAACTTTTGGCTTGCTACAAACTGGGTAATAAAACCCACTATCTCTATCTAACCAAACTGCGCATTCTATAACAACTATCAAACTAATTCTATGACCATTGTAGACCTTTCAAATCAAAACACAGTTTAACAACCTTAATGAGGGATTTCTCGACTGTATAATCATCTTCTCCGGATTGATGCTAACCTGAGCTCACTTTGAACCTTACCATGTCAGCGGTGAAATTGTTCTGTGCTTTGCCTTACTACCGAAAGAAGTCGGGTAGTGCCCGCGATGGACTTGCCTACCTATTCCTCTTTATTTTTGCAAAGTCCAGGTCTAAATCAAAGTTATGAATCGCACTCATCAGCCTTCTATAAGGCAGGCTACGGTGGGTCCCATAGGTACCTATTTGATTAAGGTGGTCCTTGTAGGTCTCTAATGAGAATGCCCTACCATTAGGATAGAATAGGACCCCCCTAATCTGGTGCCTTTTCTCTAGAAAGTCATCTTCTTGAACCCTGTCCGAACGAAGCGCTTTCTCTATCTGAAGCTCCGTTCGGAATTGGGTTTCAATAATGTCATCAAAAATACTATCGGGCAAGGGATGCCTGATAGTATTGATGCTCAGACGATGACTGAGCTCCAGACGCCTTTGTCCGTCTTCCTGTAAGGGAAGATAAACCTCAGCAATAGGCGCTGCGGGTTCACCAGGATGGGTAGAGGTCGGGTCCGGTGCTACGCTGGTCTCGGAACTTCCAGTGGAACTGCTTCCAAATAAATCGGTCCACCGGAAGCCTCTTCCCTCACCTGATCCTGAGCCAGAGGCCCCCGAAGGATCCATCATCTTCCCCATGGTTTCCGGATCAAAAAAAAGGAATGCTAATAAAATTAGACCCCCCCACCCCAAGCGACTAAAGAGGAAGTGGAGAGACTTCCCCAGAAGCATGGATTGGAGTTTCATAATAACCAGATTGAAATCAATGCCAATCAATAGAAATGCCAAGTAGAAAAAAAGAAGCATGAACAACATTATCGAGATTCTGATAAAATCATTCGACATTCGAAGACTCTTCTTACTCGCACCCTCATACATTTGACTCTGGTTTACTACAGGTCTTAGCACATTTGTTTTCCCATTCTTTCGGCTGGGAAACTGGCCGTTTGTTTTTGTGTTGATGATGGTCATAATCTTTTTACTTTTCATTCACGATTTGATGTTCTATAAAACTCTTCGATTCTTCCCCTCGTTCTTAATATCTTGGACATCTCATTTCCATGCAACGCATTCTTTTCGATCTTGTACCCGCTTGCTTCGCATAGGCTACACAAGCGGTACACTGAACACCAACCCAATCTCGATGAAAAAGTAGAAGCAACTAAAGAAGGGTGACGAAGCTTCTTTGCATCCCATAGTGCTGTCGCACTAAGCGACTACCGTTCCAGAGTCGTACAACGAAGTGATTAGCATACCAGAGTGACGCAAGGCTCTAAGCTCGTACCTTATAAGTAAGCTCTTTATGCTCTCTCCGCTCGCTCCTTTTCGTAGCGTAGATCTTTCTTCTCTTAAGATAAGAGATTTTGAGAAGAGTGAGTGCGCTTTCGAAAGTTTCGACTTTTCGATCTTTCTTCCCTTACAACCCTAAAAAAATGTCATACTGCGATCAAGGAGGAACTATCTTTCTTAGACGAGAAGCCCCCTTATTGGAAAAATAATATTATTTACGATAATTTAAGGGTCGTCATTCTGAGAGAGAAAGGAGAACCTCCCATTGATGATCCGAAGTTGGACTAATTTGGAAACATTGGGCAATTTACTTTATACCTACTATTCCGTCTGGTTTTTGGTTCCTAGTCTGATTTTATTAGTAGCCATGATTGGGGCTATAGTACTGACTATGCACAGGACTACTAAGGTGAAAAGACAGGATGTATTCCGACGAAATGCTATTGATTCTAGGAGGACTATAATGAGGGGGATGACAGATCTACTCACGATCAACTAAAAGGAGAAGTCGCGCCGAAAGGAGCATATTGGTTCGAATCCAATTCATGATTCCGGTTAGGAATATTCTATTTGTTCAAAATCTTTCCCTGACTTGATTGATGCAACTTGGATACGAGACCACAATTTTCTTTTCTTTTTTCTAAAGCTTGGGATACCCGACTCGAGAACCCCTGAAGCGCACTGGAAGCATCTCAAGGAAAAGAGAGAAGTCAAATATCGTAGGCTTTAGATAAGATTCCCTAGTAGATAGCTAAGCTAAGAGAGTGCTCCGGAAGAGCTAATATTCAAAATTCTTTCCCTTTCTTTCACCGAGGAGGCTAACTAGATAGATGGTTGGTCTAAGGAAGAGAAGAATATGAGCTATATTTTCATCCCTTTTCAGTTCCTTTCCTTATCCTTAGAACAGTAGGGTTTGAAGCTGGCAAAGTCAATCAATCCAGCAGTCAAAGGGGCAAGTGCAGTCACTCAACCAACGCCTTTCAAGCAATATCTTAAGTAGGGGTAGGGCTCTTAGGCAGCAATAGAAATGACTCTGACAACCTGTCTCAATCTTTACCTCTCCAGGATCAAGAAAGACCTCTTCTTCTAATTAATATTTTTATCTCTGGGGAGTTTTCAAGCCAATCTATAAGTTTCTTTTCTTTAAAGCCTTGAAGTGAAAATTTTACTTTCAAGTGAAGCAAATAACCTTCGACTTTGGTTGTTTGGCCCGCTTCTGCAACACCTCTCTCGTCAAACGATGCGTAGGGAGAGCCTTCCAAGTCGGATCAAAAGACATCCCTTGGTACAACGGAATATCCCTGACCCGCGGTACATACCGCAACATTAGATCCTTCAGACACCCTTTCATGTCCGAGACCACCTCTGTCATGGCTTCGATATCATCAACAGGACTGATAATGGATGTAAAAGTCGATTTTCGGACTCGCTTGGCTAAGACAATAATCTTAGACAAGGAGAAGAACGACAAATAGAATTGCACAAAAATATCAGCTTCCGTAATATCAATCTTCTATGGAAAGACGGGATGATACGAGGGTAACTGCTCCTAGTGAGAGACACTGGCACTGGTAGCAATTCGGGTTTCACCTTATCGCCAGCATAGGCCTTCTGCAAAGAGGCCGCACACTGCTTTAAATACAAAGCAACGTGCAACCAACCTGATTTCCGACCTAGCCCCTCCGGTCTTGCCAATGAGCTTGTCAACCGAGTCTCAGTGCTTTGGATATTGAACGAATCTACTCTCTGAAATTTCTATTAAAGAGAAGGCCGGTTAGAAAGTCATGCTAGCCGTTTAGTTACCGGCCGGCTAAAAAAGGTGTGCAAGGGTCTGAAAGAGTTCACGCCGCTTTGCAAGCAAGTTGATTAGCTAACAACTTCCAGCGGCCTCGATTCCACTCAAGGATCTCTCTCACGAGAGGCAGTAAGAGCTTCACTATAGCAGTCAAGCAGTGATAGCTCTACAGTCTACCTTTATTCATGTATTTGGCTCCCTGAGCCACCATTTCGTTCGCCCTTCCCTGTCTCACTGAGCCGCCTAACCAAGTAGCTGTCGGCCGTTCTATCATTCGAATCTTCCTTCCTCCCGTCTTGCTGGATCCTGTACCTGCTTATCACTGTGCTCTTGGTAAGGGGGCTTTAGTCTCGGAAGTTTCCTAGCATTGGAGTTTGATCTCTAAGTCGTTCATTCTTCAAGGCATAATCTTTCGTGACAAGCGGAGGAGCAGGCAACAAGAGCAAGTAGAGTGAAAGTATCCTCATGGGCCAAACAAGAAGAGGTTTAGCCCCAACATCAAATTAATGCATTGATGAAAGGCGGTGTAAACATCGTCTATCTCTCTCTCTCTCTCTGACCAAGTGGCTCTTAGGGATTTTGTGAAAGGAGACAGACTTCAAGCTACTAATAAGTCCTATAAAGATCGAGAAGGAAGGGGTCGATAGTTAGCTGCACAGCAAGCAATCCACCTAACGGGAATCAATCCCAGATAAAGTACATAAAGTACATGTGGTCTCGTGATTAGACGAAGAGATTACTCCATCATGCGCACCAAACCAATCCATCTTCTATATACGCAACCTCTGAGATACAAGGAAGATCCATGTCACACAAAAGCTTAGAGATACTCGTGAATGCAAGCTTCTGGAGTGGGATGGATAATCCTGCTTAGATTGTTGGCAAAGAAAAAGATCTCCAGAATTCTCTGGAAAACTCTTATTCATTGAGGGAATAGCCCGTTTCCTGAAAGATTTCCTTTGAGCAAGTCTCCCGGCGAAAAAGGAAAACAATAGAAGGAAAGGGTAAAACATATTCTATTTTCCGACCTTTTTTTCTCCTAGTCCGGAGATCTAACAGTTGATTAGGTCAGTACCGGAATGCCACTTGACCTTACCGAAGCGCGTTCAGGCCCTCGGTAGCCTATGAATAAGATAATCTGAGGTTCAAATGTCTTTGTGCGTAGTTTGTTCATAGGCGATCTAGTTGGTGCTTAGTCTGTCGACTCTATCCCCGAATCGATAAAAAGTAAGTCTTTCTCGTGTGAATGACTAGTTATAGTTAGGGCCGGTGTCACATGGAAAAGGAAGAGGAAAGATGAATCTGTTGAAGTGAATGGTCCTTGCCCGGATGCTACCTCCATGCAATGAATTTGGTAAACTAGCGTATCTTCATTTCCTTCTTCTCGCCCTCTGATACGTCCACCTACGACCACTTGCTCGATTCCCATCAGGTTTGGAACCCTACCTATCTGACTTTCTTACTTAAGCGCCCTTTGTTCCAGGAGGTGAGGAACGAAGTAGCTCGACTGAAAGGAGAGGAATTGCTTTTTCTCTCCTGATTGGGTTCTTCCTCATCAATCTTCTCTTTCTACCTGGTCTACAATCAACACTTTTGCTTCTGGTCTGATCTTCATCAGCAGCGGCTTTGGCAGTCGTTCCTGAGTTGCCCATTGGGAAATCCCCTTGAATATAACCCTAAAAGATGGTTTAGACTCCTCTCCAAGGTTTGAGATCGCAAAATAGGTAAGTGGGCTAGTCCATGAGAAGTCGACGATGATCCCCTCTATTTTTGTCAGAAGTTTGCTTCACTCATTGTTATTAGTCTTTATTGTGAATGCTAACTTTCCCATCCAATTGGGTTAGTGTTCGGAAAGTGTTCACTTGACCGCTACTGTAATGGGCATGCTCTCAATCATTTGCATTGATTGGCTTCCTTTAGTCTGGCATGATAGTTCTGTGTACCAACCTTGCTACGTAAGAGAGACCGACATGCAAGCGATTACAGCTAGCCTCCTTATCTGCCTTACCAGTAGAGCTAGGGAGGAAGCCACTGATAGCTCTGACCCCTTTCGGATTGGCTCTCCGATCGGATAGGAACTATGCTTTGGTCTGACGGCAATAGGGGTTGTGTATAGAGACCAGAATCGGAAGTATCACCATGCAATGGTTCGTGAACATGGTGAAGTGATTGTCTCAGCTGGAGCCATTGGAAGCCCTCAGCTTCTGCTTCTAAGTGGGATAGGACCAAGGCCTTATCTCTCATCATGGGGAATCCCAGTTGCTCATCATCTTCCCTACGTGGGTCAATTTCTCTATGAACTAGCATTTCCATCCTGTCCATTAGAGCATTCTCTCATACAAGTTGTTGGCATCACTGACTCAGGTGCTTTCATAGAAGCAGCCTCTA